CTATACGAGAAAGTTCTACTGATCTGGATGTAACTCAAAAATACAGGCATTTGTGGGTTCAATGCGAAAATTGTTATGGATTAAATTATAAGAAATTTTTGAAATCAAAAATGAATCTTTGTGAACAATGTGGATATCATTTGAAAATGAGTAGTTCAGATAGAATCGAACTTTCGATCGATCCGGGTACTTGGGAGCCTATGGATGAAGACATGGTCTCTCTGGATCCCATTGAATTTCATTCGGAGGAGGAGCCTTATAAAAATCGTATCGATTCTTATCAAAGAAAGACAGGATTAACCGAGGCTGTTCAAACAGGCATAGGGCAACTAAACGGTATTACCGTAGCAATTGGGGTTATGGATTTTCAGTTTATGGGGGGTAGTATGGGATCCGTAGTCGGGGAGAAAATTACCCGTTTGATTGAATACGCTACTAAAGAATTTCTACCTCTTATTATAGTGTGTGCTTCCGGAGGGGCACGCATGCAAGAAGGAAGTTTGAGCTTGATGCAAATGGCTAAAATATCTTCTGCTTTATATGATTATCAATCAAATAAAAAGTTATTCTATGTACCAATCCTTACATCTCCTACTACCGGTGGGGTGACAGCTAGTTTTGGTATGTTGGGGGATATCATTATTGCCGAACCCAATGCCTACATTGCCTTTGCGGGTAAAAGAGTAATTGAACAAACATTGAATAAAACAGTACCCGAAGGTTCACAAGCGGCTGAGTATTTATTCCAGAAGGGCTTATTCGATCTAATCGTACCACGTAATCTTTTAAAAAGCGTTCTGAGTGAGTTATTTCAACTCCACACTTTCTTTCCTTTGAATCAAAATTAGAACATTAAGTTCAATTTTTTTGAGCAAACAAGTAATTAGTTTATCGGAATCCAAGTCAAAATTAGACGAATGGGGTTTTCTTTGTTGACATAAGATCTAATTGTATAAAGAATCAAAAGTCACAGAAAATCCGCCCCTTTTTCTATATTCCTGATTATTGATCAAGAAGCCTCTATCAACAAGATAAAAGATGAAATTCTTCTTTTCGTGAAATTAGGCAAATAAAAAAATCTCCTCTTCTCGTCATATATAATTAAAAGCTAGAAAATATAGAATTTTTTATCTTTCTATATCTTACGATAATCCTATTTTGACTAAGAATCCCTGCTGGATGGGATTCTAACAAACCCTTAAATAGAATTCATTTTTAAGAAACTTTTTGCTTAGTAAATGAAATTCGAAGACAAGAGCAAAAAATGAAGAAAAGAATAATAATAATATCTCATCCATATCCTTTCAAATCTTTCATGTAGAAAGATGAAAAACTACATTATATACTCACTTAGATAGATACTTAGATCTATACTTAATAGATATTAAGTAATAATAATTATAGATATTAAGTAATAATAATTCCAATTTAGAATTCTAAAATTCTAATAAGATATCTTTATATATAATAAGATATCTTTATATTAGAAATAAGAAATATCAAATATAAATAATAATAACAGGTACAAATAGTAAATCGAGGTACCCATTCTATGACAACTCTTAACTTTCCCTCTGTTTTGGTGCCTTTAGTAGGCCTAGTATTTCCGGCAATCGCAATGGCTTCTTTATTTCTTCATGTTCAAAAAAATAAGATTGTTTAGAGCCGATGGGACAAAATCTCATCTATTTTTTTTTTTTCAAAACTGACGCTTGTATCATAACACAGATATCCATTTAGCAAAATATGGTATAAGCGGCTTCCGCCGAAAAACTCTTATGTCTGCAGAAAATGCTATAGGGGTAAATGGATTCTAGCTATTTTCAAATAGACCCGAATCGCCGGATGGCTGAACTGTAAAGTTGGTCTATCTATATGTATGTGGCTATCTTTAGTGAGATCATACGAAGGGTATGTTATTAGTTTAGATCTAACCAATTTAATGAATTACTCCTAAAGGTTCACATCAAACTAGTGCTAGTTGATGCGAGTTACTTCGGAAACAAAAGGACTAAAGTCAAATTCATTTGGGGTATTCTCTCAATTCCAAAAAAAGCAACCGGATCAAGTATGAGTTGTCGATCAGAACATATATGGATAGAACCTATAACGGGGGCTCGAAAAACAAGTAATTTCTGCTGGGCTGTTATCCTTTTTTTAGGTTCATTAGGATTCTTGTTGGTTGGAACCTCCAGTTATCTTGGTAGAAATTTGATATCTTTATTTCCGTCTCAGCAAATAGTTTTTTTTCCACAAGGAATTGTGATGTCTTTCTATGGGATCGCGGGTCTTTTTATTAGCTCCTATTTGTGGTGCACAATTTCGTGGAATGTAGGTAGTGGTTATGATCGATTTGATAGAAAAGACGGAATAGTGTGTATCTTTCGTTGGGGATTTCCTGGAAAAAATCGTCGGATCTTCCTCCGATTTCTTATAAAAGATATTCAGTCCGTCAGAATAGAAGTTAAAGAGGGTATTTATGCTCGTCGTGTCCTTTATA